CTGCTCAAACTCTTTATGGGGTATTGGGAATAAAAATTTGGATATTTGGAGACGAGGAATAATAAACCTTTATTTACTTAACTTGTTTTTATTTTTATTTTTATGTTGTAACCCCGAACAGAAAATAACAAACTTTTTAAGTCGTTTTTTCTTGAATAAAAAATGAGCAAAGCAATTCGAAATTCTATTCTATAGGGTTGAATAAAAATGCGATTGAGAATTTCATCTTGATATAATTGCCATGCTTAGTGTGTGACTCGTTAGTTTTTTATTTTTAGGATTCAAAGAAAAAAAAAAGGTACCGGACATATTAAAAAAATAATAATTGAATCGATAAGTAAAACTAAGAAGTATAGAACGAATAACTAACTCATCGCTTCACATTATCTCGATCAAAAGAATCAGTCAAGATATAATATATTGGTCATATCATTGGAGCAACTGAAAGATTTCTTTTTTTTTAGAAAAAGAAATCTGATTACTGATTATAAATTGTAAAACAAAAAACAAAGTATCTAGATAAATGGAAAGATGAGATAAAGAGAGAAAATAAATCTCAATGAAATGATATATGATTCCAATATATAATATGTAAGGTCTATGCGTCATCTACTAAAATCCTAAAAAAAGGCCAGTGTAAAAAAGCATAAATACTGATTGATCCATAATTAAACGAATACATTCATAGAACAAAAAAATCAAGAGTCCCGAGCCAATAAAGACTGAGAAAATTGACTCAAGAATAAATTTAATTAGAGACTCCGTTGTAGAATTAAAACCTAACCATTAATTGAGAAGCGATGGGAACGACGAAACCTGTGAAGGCGTAGAATTCATTGGGTGGGATGGCGAAGCAAACCAGACGGAGAACAATCCAGTGTATCCTGAAAGGAAAGTTCATGACTAGTCCTACAACTAAAATAACTACAGAATGAGTAAATATTCGCTTGCGAAAGTTTTTAGGTTTTATTGTATCTTTCTTTTCAAATTCTGATCGATCTAAATCTGATATCATAATGAAAATAGAAAAAGCCAAAATAAAGATTCATTATAAGAAAATGTTCCTATCTCCATTATAGAACTATATTATATATAAATATCTATAAAAACAAAAACGACCTTATAAATTAAAAATTATATTAAATAATATAGGAGACGTGTTTAGTTATATAGCAAAACAAAATAAGATAGAAAAATTTCTAAGAGATTAGATGAATGAAATCTCAAAGAATCCCATGATTCGGTATATTATTCATCAATATATCTTTTTTTTAATCCTTTTGTTTTATTCGCAAGGAGCCGTATGAGAAGAAACTCTCATGTCCGGTTCTGGAATAGAGGTGAAAGTAAGAAAGAATCATCAACTATAACCCCAAAAGAACCAGATTCCGTAAACAACATAGAGGAAGAATGAAAGGAATATCTTATCGAGGTAATCATATTTCTTTCGGTAGATATGCTCTTCAGGCACTTGAACCCGCGTGGATTACATCTAGACAAATAGAAGCAGGTCGACGGGCAATGACACGAAATGTCCGCCGCGGTGGAAAAACATGGGTACGTTTATTTCCAGACAAACCGGTTACGGTAAGACCTACAGAAACACGTATGGGTTCGGGGAAAGGATCTCCTGAATATTGGGTAGCTGTCGTTAAACCGGGTAGAATACTTTATGAAATGGACGGAGTAGGAGAAAATATAGCTCAAAAAGCTATTTCAATAGCGGCTTCAAAAATGCCTATACGAACTCAATTCATTATTTCGGTATAGAAATGTAGAACCCACCCAAACGCAAGAAAAGGGCTTTTTGGGATAAAAAAACAATTGTAAATTTCTTTTTTTTTTTTTTTGGACAAACAATATCTCTTTTTTTTACTTCGCCCTTTGGCTGTATTGCAAGAATAGATTAAAAAAAATGATTCAACCTCAGACCCATTTAAATGTGGCGGATAACAGCGGGGCCCGAGAATTGATGTGTATTCGAATTATAGGGACTAGTAATCGACGATATGCTGAAATTGGTGACGTTATTGTTGCTGTGATCAAGGAAGCATTACCAAATACATCCCTAGAAAAATCAGAAGTGATCAGAGCTGTAATTGTGCGTACTTGTAAAGAATTCAAACGCGACAATGGCATGATAATACGATATGATGACAATGCTGCAGTTGTCATTGATCAAGAAGGAAATCCGAAAGGAACTCGAATTTTTGGTGCGATCACCCGGGAATTGAGACAGTTAAATTTCACTAAAATAGTTTCACTAGCACCCGAGGTATTATAAAAGAGTCTGCGATATAGTTATAGTATACAATTTGAAGGAAACCAATTATGAAATAGATCAAATTTATTAGTAAATTTTGTGTGTCTGACACATATATTAAAAAAAAAGACCAAAGAGCATGTCAATATAAAAAATGAGAGGCAACAATAATTTTATTTTATCATGAGTAGGGACACTCTTGCTGACATAATAAACTCTCTACGAAATGCTGCTATGAATAGAAAAGGAACGATTCGAATACCGTTTACGAATATCACCAAAAACATTATTAAAATACTTTTACGAGAAGGTTTTATTGAAAACGCCAGGAAACATCGTGAAAGCGACAAATATTTTTTGGTTTTAACCCTACGACATAGAAATAGAAAAGGGCTCCATAGAACTAGTTTAAATTTAAAACGAATAAGTCGACCGGGTCTACGAATCTATTCTAACTATCAAAAAATTCCTAGAATTTTAGGCGGAATGGGGATTGTAATACTTTCTACTTCTCGAGGTATAATGACAGACCGAGAGGCTCGGCTAGAAGGAATCGGCGGAGAAATTTTGTGTTATATATGGTAATCTTTCTGCTATCCGAATTTTTTTCGAAACTTCTTTTTTGTTTTGTGAAAAAAAAAAGAAAAAGAGAAAGGACGGGTTTTTAATCTCACTCCTCCTATATTAATTAGTTGATACTTTAATTTAAGGAGGTTTTGCATGGAATGAAAGAACAAAAATGGATTCATGAAGGTTTAATTACTGAATCACTGCCAAATGGCATGTTTCGGGTTCGTTTAGATAATGAAGATTTCATTCTAGGTTATATTTCCGGAAGGATCCGGCGCAGTTTTATACGTATACTACCGGGGGATAGAGTCAAAATTGAAGTAAGTCGTTATGATTCCACTAGAGGACGTATAATTTATAGACTCCGCAACAAAGATTCGAATTATTAGGTAGTTTTTTATTCCTTTTATAGAGATCGCTAGGGTTCAAATTTAAAGAAATTTATTTTCTTCCAATAAGTATATTCGTAATTAAGTTTAGGAATGACAACGATGAAAACAAGAGCCTCTGTTCGTAAAATTTGTGAAAAATGTCGACTGATCCGTAGACGACGACGAATTATGGTAATTTGTTCCAACCCTAGACATAAACAAAGACAGGGATAATCTTTCGAAAAGTTAATAAATATAAATGAAATTTTAAGTAAATAAAAAAGAGCTTTCTAAAGACTCGATGTATATCTATTTTGACATAAAATGGAGATATCCATATATCTTTGACTTATATTTATGAGATAATAAAATATGGCCAAAACTATAATAAAAACCAGTTCTCGTAGGAATGGACGTATTGTCTCACGTAAGAATACACGTAGAATACCAAAAGGAGTTATTCATGTTCAAGCAAGTTTCAACAATACCATTGTGACTGTGACGGATGTACGGGGTCGGGTTATTTCTTGGTCCTCCGCCGGCACTTGTGGATTCAAGGGTACAAGAAGAGGGACGCCGTTTGCTGCCCAAACCGCAGCCGGAACCGCTATTCGTGCAGTAGTAGATCAAGGGATGCAACGAGCAGAAGTCATGATAAAGGGTCCTGGCCTCGGACGAGATGCAGCATTAAGAGCTATTCGTAGAAGTGGTATACTGTTAAGTTTTGTACGAGATGTAACCCCTATGCCCCATAATGGCTGTAGGCCACCTAAAAAAAGACGCGTCTAAAAATAAACATAAACATTGAAGAGATTTCAAGAGAAATAAATAATTCAATGATTTGATCAAGTCCTATTACTATGGTTCGAGAGAAAGTCAAAATATCTACTCGAACACTACAGTGGAAGTGTGTTGAATCAAGAACAGACAGTAAGCGTCTTTTTTATGGACGCTTTATTCTGTCTCCACTTATGAAAGGTCAAGCCGACACAATAGGGATTGCAATGCGAAGAGCTTTGCTTGGAGAAATAGAAGGAACATCTATCACACGTGCAAAATCTGAAAAAATACCACACGCATATTCTACCATAGTGGGTATTCAAGAAACAGTACATGAACTTTTAATGAATTTGAAAGAAATTGTATTGAGAGGAAATTTGTATGGAATTCAAAACGGATCTATTTGTATCAAGGGTCCGGGATATGTAACTGCTCAAGACCTCGTCTTACCCCCTTCTGTCGAAATCGTTGATAATACACAACATATAGCTATACTAACAGAACCAATTGATTTTTTTATTGAATTACAAATCGAGAGACATCGAGGATATCATATAAAAACACCCAATAACTTTCAAGATGGAAGTTTTTCTATCGATGCTGTATTCATGCCTGTTCGAAATACAAATTATAGTATTCAGTCTTATAGAAATGGGAGTGAAAAAGAAGAGATACTTTTTCTCGAAATATGGACAAATGGAAGTTTAACTCCTAAAGAAGCACTTCGTGAAGCCTCTCGGAATTTGCTTGATTTATTCATTCCTTTTCTACATGCGGAAGAAGAAAACTTACATTTAGAAAATGACTGGTACAAGGTTACTTTACCCCTTTTTACCTTTCATGATAGATTGACTAAACTAAAGAAAAATCAAAAAGAAATGGAATTGAAATATATTTTTATTGATCAATTAGAATTGACTCCTAGGACCTATAATTTCCTCAAAAGGTCTAATATACATACATTATTTGACCTTTTAAATAAGAGTCACGAATACCTTATGAAAATGGAACATTTT